AATTATTTTATTTATATAAACAAAAAAAAGTAACGGGTTAAAATTTAATAAATTAGGGAGAATATATCTATAAACCTAATAAGCTTATATTATAAAAAATAATATAATAATAAATAATTTATATAAATATAAATCATTTATATATATATATAATAATTTAATAAATTAGGGAGAATATATCTATAAACCTAATAAGCTTATATTATAAAAAAAATAATATAATAATAATAAATAATTTATATAAATATAAATCATTTATATATATATATAATAATTTAATAAATTAGGGAGAATATATCTATAAACCTAATAAGCTTATATTATAAAAAAAATAATATAATAATAATAAATAATTTATATAAATATAAATCATTTATATATATATATAATAATTTAATAAATTAGGGAGAATATATCTATAAACCTAATAAGCTTATATTATAAAAAAAATAATATAATAATAATAAATAATTTATATAAATATAAATCATTTATATATATATATAATAATTTAATAAATTAGGGGAGAATATATCTATAAACCTAATAAGCTTATATTATAAAAAAAATAATATAATAATAATAAATAATTTATATAAATATAAATTATTTATATATATATATAATAATTTAATAAAATTTATTTATAAAAAAAAAAAAAAAAATACTAATTATTATAAATTAAAAAATATAATTTATTATAATTAAATAATTTACTTTTTAAAAAAATAAATGAAATTATATTTATAATATATATATATATTATTTATTTATTTAAAAATAATTAATAAGGGGAAAATTGTAGGGAGAAATATACTATAATTAATTATTAATTTAAATATTTAAATAAAATTATATTAATTTATATATATATATAATTTATTTATTAATTAAATTAATTATAAAATTTTAATTATTTAATTAATTATTATTTATAATAATATTTTATTCTAGTTAAATATTTTATTTATATTTTATTTTACATGTAAATTTTTGTGAGAATTTTATTAAATTTAAAAAATTTAATAATTTTATTTATTCTCAGTAATTAATATTAATTATAAAAGTAATTTTGAATTAGTAATAATATATAGTATTGGTAAAATTTGTGCCAGCTACTGCGGTTATACAAATGATGCAAATAAAAATTTTTAGTATTAGTTAAATTAATTAAATTTTAATATAAATATAAATTTATTAAGTGAAATTTTAAATTTATAAAATATTAATGAAAATTTTAATTTAAGCTTTAAAAATTTAAAAATAAACTAGGATTAGATACCCTATTATTAAAATTAAATAATAAAAATACTTAAGTAGTATTAGTTATAATCTTAAAATTTAAAGAATTTGGCGGTGTTTTAGTCTATTTAGAGGAATCTGTTCTGTTATTGATAATCCACGTTGGACCTAACTTAAATTTGTAATCAATTTGTATATCGTCGTCATCAGAATATATTATAAGATTAATAAATTTCTAAATATTATATTAAATAATATGTCAGATCAAGGTGCAGTTTATGTTTAAGTAGAAATGGATTACAATAAATTTATTTATACGGATAATTTTTTGAAATAAAAATTTAAAGGTGGATTTAATAGTAATATAAAAAAGATTATTTATGTGATTAAAGCTCTAAAACATGCACACATCGCCCGTCGCTCTCATTTTTAAAATGAGATAAGTCGTAACATAGTAGATGTACTGGAAAGTGTATCTAGAATGACAATTTAAAGCTTAATTAGTAAAGTATTTCATTTACATTGAAAAGAAATTTGTGCAAATCAATTTAAATTGATAATAATTATTTATTAATTGTATTTTTTTTTATTTTATTATTAATAAAAATAATTTTTTATTTTGTAGTTTTAGTAATTTATAATGAATAAATAATTTTTATAATAGTTTATTAGTATTTTAAAAGAATATTGAAATATTTTGAAAAATTTTTAAATTAAAAGAAAATTTAATTTATTGTACCTTGTGTATCAGGGTTTATTAAATAATTAATTTTTATTAAAATTTTTCTCGAATTTTAAAGATTTAATTATATATAAAAGTTAATGTGAAAAAATTATTTTAAATATATAATTAGAAATGAAATGTTAATCGTTTTAAAATATATCTAGTTTTTTAAGAAATAAATTTAATTTAGTTTATTAATTTTATTTATTTTTTTTGTTAAATAAATAAATTAATAAAATAATATTTTAAGGGATTAGCTTTAAAATAAATTTTTATATTTTTAATAATATAAAATAAATATAAGCTTAAAAATAGCTATTATTAATAAATTTGTTATAATTTATATTTAAAAGAAAATTATTTATTTAAAAATTAAATTTTTATTAAAATATAAATTTTAATAATAAAAATTTAGAAATTATGATAAAATTAGTATATAAATATTTATAAAATTATTAATTTGATAGGTTTTAATGAAGAACTCGGCAAATTAAATATATTCACCTGTTTAACAAAAACATGTCTTTTTGAATTTTATTTAAAGTCTAACCTGCCCACTGAAATTTAAAGGGCCGCGGTATTTTGACCGTGCGAAGGTAGCATAATCAATAGTCTTTTAATTGAAGGCTGGTATGAATGGTTGAATGAGATATATACTGTTTTTTTAAAATTTATATAGAATTTTATTTTTTAATTAAAAAGTTAAAATGAAATTAAAGGACGAGAAGACCCTATAGATCTTTATTTTTATAAATTATAAATTAAAAAGAATTTTAAAATTTATATTTTAAATAAAATTTTACTGGGGTGGTATTTAAATTTAATAAACTTTTATTTTTATAAACATTTATTTATGAATTTATGATCCTGTATTATGGATTAAAAATTTAAGTTACCTTAGGGATAACAGCGTAATTTTTTTGGAGAGTTCTTATCAATAAAAAAGATTGCGACCTCGATGTTGGATTAAGAGTTATTTTTAGGTGTAGAAGTTTAAAGTTTAGGTCTGTTCGACCTTTGGATTCTTACATGATCTGAGTTCAAACCGGCGTAAGCCAGGTTGGTTTCTATCCTTAATACATTATTATATTGTAGTACGAAAGGACCTAATATAAAAAATATAATTTTATTTATTTGAAAATTATTAAAAATAATTACTATTTTGGCAGATTAATGCAATAAATTTAGAATTTATATATATAATATATATTATTATAAATAGTATTGTTTATTATTGATGGAATTTTACCAATTATTGGAAGTTTATTGTTAGTAATTTGTGTAATAGTTGGAGTAGCTTTTTTAACTTTATTAGAACGAAAGGTTTTGGGTTATATTCAAATTCGAAAAGGTCCAAATAAAGTTGGATTTAATGGGTTATTACAACCTTTTAGTGATGCTGTAAAATTATTTACTAAAGAACAGACTTATCCATTATTATCAAATTATATTTCTTATTATTTTTCTCCTATTTTTTCTTTATTTTTGTCATTATTAATTTGAATATGTATTCCTTATTTAATTAAATTATATTCTTTTAATTTAGGAATTTTATTTTTTTTATGCTGTACAAGTTTAGGGGTTTATACGGTTATAATTGCTGGGTGATCTTCAAATTCAAATTATGCTTTATTAGGTGGTTTACGAGCAGTTGCTCAAACTATTTCTTATGAAGTTAGTTTAGCTTTAATTTTATTAAGTTTTATTATTTTAATTGGAAATTATAATTTTTTAAATTTTTTAAGTTTTCAAAATTATGTATGATTTATTTTTTTTTCTTTTCCTTTAGCTTTAATATGATTAGCTTCTTGTTTAGCAGAAACAAATCGAACTCCATTTGATTTTGCTGAAGGTGAATCAGAATTAGTTTCTGGATTTAATGTTGAATATAGAAGAGGAGGATTTGCATTAATTTTTTTAGCGGAATATTCAAGAATTTTATTTATAAGAATATTGTTTATTGTTATTTTTTTAGGAATAGATATTTATAGATTATTATTTTTTTTAAAATTGAGTTTTATTTCTTTTATTTTTATTTGAGTTCGTGGAACATTACCACGATTTCGATATGATAAATTAATATATTTAGCTTGAAAAAGATTTTTACCTTTATCATTAAATTACTTATTTTTTTTTGTAGGATTAAAAATTTTTTTTATTTCTATATTATTTTAATGAATCAATTTTAGTATAATTAAAAAATTAATAGAAGTATTTACTTCTTTCTTATGTTTTCAAGACATATGCTATAAAAGCTTATTAATTAATTTAATAATTTATCTCAATATTTTGCTAATAATGGATTAATAATAAAATAAGAAAAATATAATACTGTTAAAATTTGACCTGTTAAAACGTAAGGGTCTTCTACAGGGCGAGCACCAATTCATGTTAATAATGAAGCAATAATTACTATATTTCAAAATAAAATTTGATTTAATGGATAAAATTGTATTCCTCGGAATTTTCTTGAATGAGTAAAAGGGAGAATTAATAAAATAGCAATTGATAAGACAAGAGCAATTACTCCTCCTAATTTATTAGGAATTGATCGTAAAATTGCATATGCAAATAAAAAATATCATTCTGGTTGAATATGAACAGGTGTTACTAAAGGATTAGCAGGAATAAAATTTTCTGGATCTATTAATAGGTAATTGAATTTTCAAATAAATGCAATTAAAATTCATAAAAAAATAATAAATCCGAAAATATCCTTATAAATAAAATAAGGATGAAAAGGAATTTTATCAACATTTCTATTTAATCCTAATGGATTATTTGATCCAGTTTGATGTAAAAATAATAAATGAATTATTATTAATGCTAAAATAATAAATGGAAAAATAAAATGAAAAGTAAAAAATCGTGTTAATGTAGCATTATCAACTGCAAATCCTCCTCAAATTCATTGAACAAGATCTATTCCTAAATAAGGAACTGCTGATAATAAATTAGTAATTACTGTAGCTCCTCAAAATGATATTTGTCCTCAAGGTAAAACATAACCAAGAAAACCAGTTGCTATTGTTAAAAATAAAATAATTACTCCTGTATTTCAAGTTATATGAAATAAATATGATTCATAATATACTCCTCGACCAACATGAATAAATAAACAAGCAAAAAAAAATGAAGCTCCATTTGCATGGCAAATTCGTAAAAATCATCCATTATTTACATCTCGACAAATATGGTTTACACTATTAAATGCTGTTTCAATATCAGCTGCATAATGTATTGCTAAAAATAATCCTGTTAAAATTTGAATAATTAAACATAATCCAAGTAAAGATCCAAAATTTCATCAAGCTGAAATATTTGAAGGAGCTGGTAAATCAACTAATGCATTGTTTGCAATTCTAATTAAAGGGTGAGTTTTTCGAATAGGTTTAAACATTAATTTATTGGTCGTAATGGGCCATAAAATTTTTTTGTAATTTTTACTGTTACAAGTAATGTTAAAAATAAATAATTAATTAATAATAAAGTAATTATATTTGAGGGAAAATTATATATTTTATTAAGAATTAAAATATTTTCATTAATTAAATTATTTAAAGATGAAAATTTTTCTATTTCTATATTATTAATAAAATGATCAAGTAAAGAATTATCTAAAAGTAATAAAATAATATTAAATATTATAAATATTATAATTCTTAAAAAAGATAATTTAAAAGATAAAGAAAATATTTCATTTGAAGATAAAGATGTTACATAAATAAATAAGATTAATATACCCCCTAAAAATACTAAAAATAAAATGTAAGAAAATCAAAAAGTTTTTATATAAATTCCAGTAAGTAAGCAAGTTAAAAATGTTTGAATTAATAATATTAAACCTATAGATAATGGATGTTTTATTTGTAAAAAAATAAAACTTATGATTAAAGAAATTGTTATAATTGTTAATTTAATAATATCAAGAAATAGTTTAAATAAAAATTTTAACTTTGGGAGTTAATGATAAAGAAGTTTCTTTTTTCTTGAAGTTTAAAAAGAAAAATTCTTATTTTTAGTTTACAAGACTAATGTTTTATTAAACTATTTAAACAATTAATGGCAAATATTTTTTTTATATTTTATTTATCAGTAGTAATATTTATATTTGGGTGTTTGGTATTTGTTTCAAATCGTAAACATTTATTATCCACTTTATTAAGATTAGAATATATAGTTTTAAGATTATTTATTTTTTTGTTATTTTATTTAATATTTATAAATTATGAAGTTTATTTTAGAATATTTTTTTTAACATTTTGTGTTTGTGAAGGTGTTTTAGGGTTATCAATTTTAGTTTCTATAATTCGGACTCATGGTAATGATTATTTTCAAAGTTTTTCTATTTTACAATGTTAAAGATTTTTTTTATAATATTAATAATATTTCCTTTTTCTTTTTTAAAGAGTTCTTTTTGAACGGTTCAAAATTTTATTTTTTTGTTATCTTTTATTTTTATAATTAATTTTGGTTCAATAAATTATTTTAATTATTTATCTTATTATTTTGGAATAGATATAATTTCTTATGGTTTAATTTTATTAAGTTTTTGAATTTGTGGGTTAATATTTATAGCAAGAGAAAAATTTTATTTGTATAATAATTACCAAAATTTATTTATTTTTATAATTTTATTTTTATTATTAATATTAATTTTTACATTTAGTTCAATAAGAATTTTTATATTTTATTTATTTTTTGAAGCAAGTTTAATTCCAACTTTATTTTTAATTTTAGGGTGGGGGTATCAACCTGAACGTCTTCAGGCTGGAGTTTATTTATTGTTTTATACTTTATTAGCATCTTTACCTTTGTTAATTGGGATTTTTTATATTTTAGATTATAAAAATACTTTATCATTTAGATTATTATTAAATTTTAATTTTTTAAATTTAAATTTTTTATACTTGTCATTAATTTTTGCTTTTTTAGTAAAAATACCTATATTTTTAGTTCATTTATGATTGCCTAAAGCTCATGTTGAAGCACCTGTTTCTGGTTCTATAATTTTAGCAGGGATTTTACTAAAATTAGGAGGATATGGATTGTTACGAATATTTTCTTTTTTACAAATTTCAGGAATAAAGTATAATTATTGATGAATTAGAATTAGATTAATTGGAGGAGTTTTAATTAGTTTAATTTGTTTACGTCAAACAGATTTAAAGGCTTTAATTGCTTATTCTTCTGTTGCTCATATAGGAATTGTATTAAGTGGTTTATTAACATTAAGATATTGAGGATTAAGAGGTTCTTATAGATTAATAATTGCACATGGATTATGTTCTTCTGGATTATTTTGTTTAGCTAATATTTCTTATGAACGAATAGGAAGACGAAGCTTATTAATTAATAAGGGAATATTAAATTTTATACCTTCTTTAAGATTATGATGATTTTTATTATGTTCTGGAAATATAGCTGCTCCTCCTACATTAAATTTATTAGGAGAAATTTCCTTATTAAATAGAATTGTTTCTTGATCTTGATTAAGAATAGTAATATTATCATTTTTGTCTTTTTTTAGAGCTGCTTATTCTTTATATTTATTTGCTTATAGCCAACATGGAAAAATTTATTCTGGATTATATTTTTTTTCATCTGGTAACGTACGAGAATTTTTATTATTAATATTACATTGATTACCTTTAAATTTATTAATTATAAAAAGTAATTTTTGTATATTATGACTTTATTTAAATAGTTTAATAAAAATATTGATTTGTGGTGTCAATGATATGAAATTTTCATTTTAGATCGTGAATAATTTAATTAATTATTGTAAAATTAGATTTTATTTTTTAATTTTTATTAGTTTAAATTTATTTTTTATAAGAATAAAATTTATATTAAAAGATTTAGTTTATTTTATTGAATGAGAAATTGTAAGATTACAATCTATATCAATTGTAATAACATTTTTGTTTGATTGAATAAGTTTATTATTTATAAGTTTTGTTTTATTAATTTCATCTTTAGTTATTTTTTATAGAAATCAATATATAGAAGAAGATTATAATGTTAATCGCTTTATTTTATTAGTATTAATATTTGTTTTTTCAATGATAATATTAATTATTAGACCAAATTTAATTAGAATTTTATTGGGGTGAGATGGTTTAGGTTTAGTTTCTTATTGTTTAGTTATTTATTTTCAAAATATTAAATCCTATAATGCAGGTATAATTACAGCTCTTTCAAATCGAGTTGGAGATGTAGCTTTATTATTAGCAATTGCTTGAATATTAAATTATGGAAGATGAAATTATATTTTTTATTTAGATTTAATAAGAAAAAATTTTGAAATAATAATTATTGGAGGGTTAGTTATATTAGCAGCAATAACAAAAAGAGCACAGATTCCTTTTTCTTCTTGATTGCCTGCTGCAATAGCAGCTCCAACTCCTGTTTCAGCTTTAGTTCATTCGTCGACTTTAGTTACAGCTGGTGTTTATTTATTAATTCGATTTAATATCTTATTAATAGATTGATGAATAAGACAATTTTTATTGTTAATTTCAGGGTTAACAATATTTATAGCTGGGTTAGGGGCTAATTTTGAGTTTGATTTAAAAAAAATTATTGCATTATCTACTTTAAGACAATTAGGCTTAATAATAAGAATTTTATCTATAGGATTTTATAAATTAGCTTTTTTTCATTTGTTAACTCATGCGTTATTTAAGGCATTATTATTTATATGTGCAGGGTCAATTATTCATAATATAAAAAATTCTCAAGATATTCGAGTTATAGGAAATTTAATAATAAGAATACCTTTAACTTGTACATGTTTTAATGTTGCTAATTTAGCATTATGTGGAATACCTTTTTTAGCTGGATTTTATTCTAAGGATATAATTTTAGAAATAGTTATGTTATCTTATGTAAATATTTTTTCTTTTTTTCTTTTTTTTTTTAGTACAGGTTTAACAGTATGTTATTCATTTCGTTTAGTTTATTATTCTATAACAGGAGATTTTAATAGAAATTCTTTACATCCTTTAAATGATAAGGGATGAACAATAATTTTTAGAATTTTTTTTTTAATAATTATAGCAATTATTGGAGGAAGAATATTAAATTGATTGATATTTTTAAGTTCTGGAATGATTTGTTTACCTTTAATATTAAAATTATTAACTTTATTTGTTTGTATTTTAGGGGCTTTTTTTGGGTATTTAATTAGAAATGTAAGTTTATTTTTTATAAATAAAAGAATAAATTTTTATAATTTTTCTAATTTTGTTGGGTCTATATGATTTATACCAATAATTTCAACATTAGGAATTATTAATTATCCATTAAAATTAGGATTATATAGATATAAAAGATTTGATCAAGGTTGAAGAGAATATTTTGGTGGTCAAATATTGTATAATCAATTGAAAAATTATTCTTTATATTTACAAGAATTTCAAAGTAATAGATTAAAAATTTATTTATTAAGTTGTATATTATGATTTATTATTTTATTAATAATAATAATTTTAATTAATTAATTTAAATAGCTTAAATTTAGAGCGTGACATTGAAGATGTTAAAGTGATTATTTTAATCTTTAAATATATTTATAAAAAATTAAATTTTTATTTTTACATTGAAAATGTAATGTTTTTGTTAAACTATATAAATAGAAATATGTTGATCAAGAAAAAGCTGCTAACTTTTGTCTTTAATGGTTTAATTCCATTTATATTTCTTTAATTGGAATTATAAAAATTCAATTTTATCATTAACAGTGATATACCTCTTTTTGGTTTCAATTAAAAGATAAATTGAATAATTCAATACTTTTTAAATGCAAATTAAATGTTATAGTTAACTATTATCCTAAAATATGGGTGAATTTCACCTAAAATTAGGTCGAAACTAATTGCAATAAATCGCTTCATATTTATTCATTTCATTCTAATGCTCCTTGATTTCATTCATGATATAAACCAATTAATAAAATAAAAATAAAAAATAAGCTTGTAATAGTTCAATTTATTAAATTTGAAAATTTAATAATTATAATTATTGGGAGGAGTAAAGCAATTTCTACATCAAAAATTAAAAAAATAATTGCAATTAAAAAAAATCGTAAAGAAAATGGTAAACGGGATGAATTTATTGGGTCAAATCCACATTCAAAAGGAGAACATTTTTCTCGATCTATCAGTGTTTTTTTTGATAATAAAGTAGCTAATATTATTACTACAATAGTAATTAAAAAAATTAATAATGTTATAATAGATAATAGTAAAATTATTTATACTAAAATTATTTAGTCCTTGTGATTGGAAGTCACATATACAAATATATACTTTATAAATATCTACCTCATCAATAAATAGAAATATATAAAAATAATCAAACAATGTCTACAAAATGTCAATATCAAGCAGCTGCTTCAAATCCAAAATGATGATTTTTTGAAAAATGAAAATTAATATGTCGTAAAAAACAAATTAATAAAAATGTAGTTCCAATTAAAACGTGTAATCCATGAAAACCTGTTGCTAAATAAAATGTTGAACCATATACTGCATCTGCAATTGTAAAAGAAGCTTCAATATATTCATATGCTTGTAATATAGAAAAATAAATTCCTAAAATAATTGTAAAAAATAATCCTTGAGAAGTTTGTGAATGATTTCTTTCTATTAAAGCATGATGAGCTCAAGTTACTGTTACTCCTGAAGCTAATAAAATAGCTGTATTTAATAAAGGAATTTGAAAAGGATTAAAAGCTAAAATTCCTATTGGGGGTCAAGTTATTCCTAATTCAATTGTTGGAGATAATCTTCTATGAAAAAAAGCTCAAAAAAAAGAAATAAAAAAAAATACTTCAGAAATAATAAATAAAATTATTCCTCATCGTAAACCAATTGTTACTTGAAAAGTATGAAGACCTTGAAATGTTCCTTCTCGAGAAATATCTCGTCATCATTGGTATATTGTTAAAATAGTAATTAAATTTCCTAGAAAAAATAAAGTTAATGAATATTGATGAAATCATTGTACTAAACCAGAAACAGTTGTTATTGCTCCAATTGCCCCTGTTAATGGTCAAGGGCTATAATCTACTAAATGGAAGGGGTGATTTGAATGTGTTGACATTAATTAACTTCTCTTGAATAAAGAGTTCTTAAAACTGCAAATACATAAGATTGAATAATAGCAACTGCTGATTCTAAAACTAATAAAGCAATTTGTGTTGATAAAATAACTGATAAAATAATATAATTTGAAGTTATAGGTCCTGTGTTTCCTAATAAAGTTAGTAATAAATGTCCTGCAATTATATTTGCAGTTAATCGAACAGCTAATGTTCCTGGACGAATAACATTTCTAATAGTTTCAATACATACTATAAAAGGTATTAAAACTGGAGGAGTTCCTTGAGGAACTAAATGAGCAAATATATGTTGAGTATGATTAATTCATCCATATAATATAAAACTTAATCATAAAGGAAAAGCTAAAGTAAGTGTTAATGTTAAATGACTAGTTCTAGTAAAAATATAAGGAAATAAACCTAAAAAATTATTAAATATAATTAATGAAAATAATGAAATAAATATTAAAGTTCTTCCATTATGACCATTTGGTCCTAATAAAGTTTTGAATTCTTTATGTAATGTTAATAAAATATTATTTCAAATTATTTGAAATCGATTTGGTAAAATTCAAAAAGAAACAGGAATTAATAAAATTCCTAAAAACGTTCTTAATCAATTTAAAGAAAGATTTAAAATTGTTGTTGAAGGGTCAAATACAGAAAATAAATTTGTTATCATTTTCAATTTAATTTGTTAGATTTTATATTTAAATTTTTAGATGTTTTTATTGGGGAATAAAAGAAACAGAAATAATTTATGATATTAAAAATAATTAATGTGATTGAAAACACAATAAATAAAATTAATCAATTAATTGGGGCTATTTGTGGAATTAAAAAATATTAGATTAATTACTAATTTTTTTAGTTTGACATACTAAGGTTTTTATAAAACTAATTTTTTAGTATTGAGATTTCATTAGAAGTAGTTGCTAAATTACTATAATATGATTTAAGAGATCATTACTTGCTTTCAGTCATCTAATGAATTAGTTATATTAGTAATTCATTTAATAAAATAATTTATAGGAATTCTTTCAATTACAATAGGTATAAATCTATGATTAGCTCCACAAATTTCTGAGCATTGTCCAAAAAATAATCCTGGACGATTAATTAAAAAATTAATTTGATTTAATCGTCCAGGAGTTGCATCAACTTTTACACCTAAAGATGGAATTGTTCATGAGTGTAATACATCAGTTGCGGTAACTAATATACGAATTTGATTATTTATAGGTAAAACAATTCGATTATCTACATCTAATAAACGAAATCCATTATTTTCTAATTCATTTGTTGGAATTATATAAGAATCAAATTCTAGATTTAAAAAATCTGAATATTCATAACTTCAATATCATTGATGTCCAATCGATTTTAAAGTAATAGAGGGATAATTTATTTCATCTATTAAATATAATAATCGTAAAGAAGGAAATGCAATAAATATTAAAATAATTGCTGGTAAAATTGTTCAAATAATTTCAATTGTTTGTCCATGTAATAAAAATCGATTAGTTAATTTATTAAGAGGTAATATAATTATAATATATCCTACTAATATTGTAATTATAGCTAAAATTAATAAAGTGTGATCATGAAAAAAATTTAATTGTTCTATTAAGGGAGAAGAACTATCTTGTAATCCTAAATTTGCTCATGTTGCCATTTTCTAATAAAAGAAAAATTCTTTATATATGAAGCTTAAATTCATTGCACTAATCTGCCATATTAGAAATTATTAGTTAATAAAGGAAGTTCTGAATATGTATGTTCAGCAGGGGGTAATTCATGATATCATTCAATTGATGAAGATAATTGTATAGGAAAAGCAGGAGTACGTTGTGTAATTATTCTTTCTCATATAATGAAAATAAAAAATAAAATTCCAAATAATGAAATTGTTCTTCCAAGAGAAGAAATAATATTTCATGTTAAATATCTATCAGGATAATCAGAATATCGTCGAGGTATACCTGCTAGTCCTAAAAAATGTTGAGGAAAAAATGTTAAATTTACACCTAAAAATATAATTGAAAATTGAATTTTTAATCAAGTTGAATTTATTGTTAATCCTGTTAATAAAGGAAATCAATGAATTAGACCAGCTATAATAGCAAATACTGCTCCTATTGATAATACATAATGAAAATGAGCAACAACATAATATGTATCATGAAGAACAATATCAATAGAAGAATTAGCTAAAACAACTCCTGTTAAACCTCCTACAGTAAATAAAAATACAAATCCTAATGATCATAATATAGCAGGACTATAAGTAAATTGAGTACCATGAATTGTTGCTAATCATCTAAAAATTTTAATTCCTGTGGGAACAGCAATAATTATAGTTGCTGATGTAAAATAAGCTCGAGTATCCACATCTATTCCAACTGTAAATATATGATGAGCTCATACAATAAATCCTAATAATCCAATTGAAAGTATAGCATAAATTATTCCTAAATTTCCAAAAGATTCCTTTTTCCCACTTTCTTGAGTAATAATATGAGAAATTATTCCAAATCCAGGTAAAATTAAAATATAAACTTCTGGATGACCAAAAAATCAAAATAAATGTTGGTATAAAATAGGATCTCCTCCTCCAGCAGGATCGAAAAATGAAGTGTTTAAATTTCGATCAGTAAGAAGCATAGTAATAGCTCCAGCTAATACTGGTAAAGATAAAAGTAATAAAATTGCAGTAATTACAACAGATCATACAAATAAAGGTATTCGATCTAATGTTATTCCTGGAGATCGTATATTAATTACTGTAGTAATAAAATTTACTGCTCCTAAAATTGAGGAAATTCCGGCTAAATGTAAAGAAAAAATTGCTAAATCTACTGATGCTCCAGCATGAGCAATTCCTGATGATAAAGGAGGATAAACAGTTCATCCTGTTCCTGCTCCATGTTCAACTATTCTTCTAGAAATTAATAATGTTAAAGCAGGAGGGAGTATTCAAAATCTTATATTATTTATTCGAGGAAAAGCTATATCTGGGGCTCCTAATATTAAAGGAACTAATCAATTTCCAAAACCACCAATTATAATTGGTATAACTATAAAAAAAATTATTACAAATGCATGGGCAGTAACAATAACATTATAAATTTGATCATCTCCAATTAAAGAACCAGGATGAGCAAGTTCTATACGAATTAGAATTCTTAGGGATGTTCCTACTATTCCTGCTCAAGCTCCAAATAAAAAATATAATGTTCCAATATCTTTATGATTTGTTGAAAATAACCATCGTCGCGATTAAATGGCTGAAGTTTAGGCGATAAATTGTAAATTTATTTATGAGTGAATTCTCTTTAATCAGGCTTTATAGTCAATTATGACATTAGACTGCAATTCTAAAGGAATAAAAATATTATTAAAGCTTAAGAATTAAATGATTAATACAAATAATTTCAGCTTTGAAGGCTATTAGTTTATTTAACTTAAATTCTTATATAATTATGTAAAATATAAAAATTATTACTAATCCTCTAATTGAAATAAAATTTAATATTAATCTAAATAAAGAGAGTTTGTTATTAAAGTTATTTTTTAATATTCAAGAATTTTTTTGATAATTTAATATAAAAATTCTATATGAAAGACGTAAATAAAAATAAAGAGTAATTAATGTTAAACAAACACATAAAAATAAAATAAAATATTGTCTTATATTTGTTAAATTTTGAATAACTAATCATTTAGGTAAAAATCCTAAAAATGGGGGTAATCCTCCTAAAGATAATAAATTTAAAAAAATTAAAAATTTAATAGTTGAATTTATTATAGATATATTAAAAATTTGATTAAAATAATATAATTTAAAATTATTAAATATTAAAATAATTGATATTGATAAAAGAGAGTATAATAAAAAATATCTTATTCATAATAATTCATTATTCATTATAGCTAATAATATTCATCCTAAATGATTAATAGAAGAAAAAGCTATTAATTTTCGAATTGAAGTTTGATTTAATCCTCCTAATGAACCAATTAATATTGATAAAATAATTGAAATTATAAAAAAATTATAAATAAAATTATAAGAAATTAATATTAATGGAGCAATTTTTTGTCAAGTTATTAAAATTAGTCTGTTAGTTCAGGATAAACCTTCTATTACTTCTGGAAATCAAAAATGAAAAGGAGCGGCTCCTCTTTTTAAAAGTAATATAGATAGAATTAATATTTCATTAAAATTAAAAATTAAATTAAAATTATTATTATAAAATAATATTATTATAATAATAGCAAATAATAAAACAGAAGAAGCAAAGGCTTGAGTTAAAAAATATTTTAAAGAACTTTCTGAGGTTAGTAAATTTTTTTTATTATTATTTATAAGGGGAATAAATGATAATAAATTAATTTCTAGTCCTATTCAAGCTCCTAATCAGGAATTGGATGAAATAGTTAATAATGTTCCAAAAATTAATGTAATAAAAAAAATATTATTAGAAATTTTTATAATTAAAAAAAAAAGGATTATAACCTTTATAATTGGGGTATGAACCCAATAGCTTAATTAGCTTATCTTTTTATATTTTAGTGTATGATGCACAAAAGATTTTGATTCTTTTAGAAATAGTTTAATTCTATTAAATATAATGAATGAAATTATTAAAATTTCATGATTTACCCTATCAAGGTAATCCTTTTTCAGGCAATTCATT